CATTCTATTAGGGCCTCTTTTAACAACTGAATTAATGAAATCCAAATTTATTGAAGAGGAATAAGGGACTTTATAGAAAAAGGACGCTAGAATTATTCCAAAATAAGATAGACTCACGGAAAAAATTGCATCTTTCACAAACTCATACCATTCTGCATAATTCTTTGATTTTTGATGTAAAAGGTTTATAGATGGAGCTAACCATTTAGATAATATATCCGAATAGACTCCCTCTTGTTCTTGATTAACGGGAATTCCTATAGATCCAATGAACAAAGTAAATAGGCCCAATATAATGAGAGGGAATAAGATAGTACTGTCAGATTCACAGGGATAGGGGTAAGGTTTTTTGTTGTCAAAAGGAGTCCTTGTACTAGTAAAAAGGGTTAAAAGTTGTATCCTATTTCTAAAATTAGAATCAACCCTTCTATTCAATATCTTTTTTGAGGAACTTTGACTACTTAATAAAGAAGAATTTTGGCTAATTCTTTTTGAAACTCCCGTCCCCCACAAAGATATTGAATAGAAGGGGATTTTTTGTTTACCACTATAATTTTGAAAATGAATATTCAAATGCCCCTCAAAAGTAAGGAAATAGATCCGAAACATATAAAATGCGGTTAATCCCGCAGTGGACCAAGCTATTAGTGCAAAAATGGCTGAATACAACCAACTATCATTAAGAATTTCATCTTTAGACCAAAAGCAGGCTAAAGGTGGAATACCAGAAAGAGAAAGTGTACCTAAAAAAAAAGACGTTTTTGTAATCGGTATATATTTTCTCAACCCTCCCATAAGAACCATATTTTGACTTTTGGAGGGGGAATAGCCAACAAGCCTTTCCATTGAATGAATAATGGATCCCGATCCTAAAAATAATAATGCTTTGGAATAAGCATGGGTTATCAAATGGAATAAAGCATTTCGATAAGATCCCATACCGAGAGCTAACATCATATAACCCAATTGGGACATTGTGGAATATGCTAAACCTCTCTTAATGTCTTTTTGAGCAAGAGCTAAAACAGCTCCTAATAAAACTGTTATTATTGCTATTAACGAGATTAAATTCATTGTGGGGGGTATAACTATGAAAAGAGGAAGAAGCCGAGCTACAAGAAAAATTCCCGCTGCTACCATAGTGGCAGCATGTATAAGAGCAGAAATGGGAGTAGGCCCCTCCATAGCATCAGGCAACCAGACATGAAGGGGAAATTGTGCAGATTTAGCAACGGAACCAGCAAATAATAGAACAGCACACAAAGTAAGAAATAAAGGATTTACTTCATTAGTATAAATCAAGTTATTCACTATTTCGAATAAATCCTCAAATTCAAAACTACCCGTTATCCAATAAAACCCTAAAATTCCTAATAATAAACCAAAATCTCCTACCCGATTAGTTACAAAAGATTTTTGACAAGCATTTGCCGCAAGAGGTCGTGCGAACCAAAAGCCAATTAAGAGATAAGAAGACATCCCAACCAATTCCCAAAAAATATAAATTTCTATCAAATTAGAACTAGTAACTAATCCTAACATTGAAGTACTAAAAAAACTCATAGAAGTGAAAAATTTCAAATAAGATTGATCATGAGCCATATAATTATCACTATAAAAAAGAACCGCAATTCCAACGGTAGTGATTAATATTGACATAATAGAAGTAAGTGGGTCTAGTAAATAACCCAATTCTAAAGAAAAGTCATTAGTAATGAGCCAAGACCATACATATTGATAAGTAGAATTGCTATTTATTTGCTGAATAGACAGGTTGGTTGAAAAAACCAAGATTATACTTAACAATAAAACACTCTGAAAAGACCACATACGGCGAAGTCTGATTGTTGTTGTTGGAAAAAGAAGAAGACCCAACCCTAGGAATATAGGAACTGGAAGTGGAATGAAAGGGATAATCCACCCATATTGATATGTCTGTTGCATAAAAAGTTTTTTAATTCTTAGTTTCCTAATTGATTTTTATTGTTTCTGATTCACTAGATCTTACCTCTTTAAGAGGAATAACTAAAAGGGAAGATATGCACTAAGTAAAACTACCGAAATCTATCATTTTTCTTATTATTTTTTTCTTTTTCTGATTTTCTTCTAAATACTTCAAATATTCAACTCAAGAAATTACAATAGGTCAAATCTTATGAAACTAAGAAGTAAGCATATTAATTAATAAAAACCATTTTGAAGATAATATTCATTAGCAAATAAATCGAACGAATATATGAATATAATAGGAAGGAAGAACTTCTTTTGAACAATATATGTCTTTCACATCCAATTAGAACAATAAGGAATTCTTTTTAAATGGCAGTTCCAAAAAAGCGCATTTCTACATCAAAAAAGCATATTCGTAAAAATATTTGGAAAAGGAAGGGATGTTGGACCGCTTTAAAAGCTTTTTCATTAGGTAAATCTCTTTTGACTGGAAATTCAAAAAGTTTTTTTGTGCAACAAAAAAAATAAGTAATAAAGTTGCAATCATCTGAATGCATTCAAAAATTGACTCATTTATTCTTTATTCACGCAACTCACTAGATAATAGAAATTTTATTTTTTATTTTATAGGAAATATAAAATGAAACTCAGCTTACTCTTTTATCTTTTATTTTCTAGTCGTTACTTTTAGATTATTTACTAAATTCAGTACAAGGGGGTTAGTTCCTTTTTTACTGAATTTTGTAAATACAAATACTTTTTTTGATAAAAAAAGTATTTGTTGTTGACAAACGAATGAACACAATAAAAGATTTTTTTGCGTGAATTTTTTAATTTCCCGGACGGAAAAGCTCAGTTTCCCCATCAACACATTTTTGTTACATTTACTAGAAAAATACGACAATTTTTCGTTTTATCTCTCTTTTTTTATCTCTAGACGTTAGACGTTTTCGATAGGGGTCTTAAGATATTTAGTTAAGTGAAATTAACCAACAGTTTGAAATACTTTCAAATAACTTTATTTTTTTTTATTGTAGGAATTAATATAGAAATTACTGATATATTTCCTACTATCAACTCAATTAAATCAAAAATTTAGTAAGAGCTTTTAATAAGAACAATGTATCTAGTTGGGATGTCTTCTTTTTCTGTTTTTTCTTCATTGATAACCTAAAATAAATTCTTTTGTTCCATTTGATTCCTGAAATTAAAAAAATAGAGAAAAGATTCATTAAAATTGAAAAAGTAAAACAAAACTGTTTTTTAGTTGTATCCTTTGATTGACTCTTGCTTGAGATTTTAGGTTCGAATTATAATTATCTAGTTACAATACAATTCTAGAGTAGCCGAAAACCCACGAAAAACTAACCAGGGTTAAACTATAAAGAAACTAAAAAAATTACTCTTAATGGACTGCTAAATTCTCGACGATTGTTTATTCATTAGCTATTATAAGTTGAACACAAGCCGCTATGGTGAAATTGGTAGACACGCTGCTCTTAGGAAGCAGTGCTAGAGCATCTCGGTTCGAGTCCGAGTAGCGGCATGTCACCCTTTCTTTTTAAATTTTAAAAAGATTCTATAATTAATTTAACTCTTGAGTTGCATTTAAGCAACGCATTTTTTAAGATTTTGTATGATATTTTCAACCTTAGAACATATATTAACACATATTTCCTTTTCAATTCTTTCAATCGTAATTCTAATTCGTTTAACAACCTTTTTTTTTGTAGATGAAGTGGTACAATTATCTCATTTGTCCGAAAAGGGCCTACTAGTTAGTTTTTTCTGTATAACAGGATTATTAGTTACGCGTTGGATTTATTCGGGTCATTTTCCACTAAGTGATTTATATGAATCACTAATCTTCCTATCATGGAGTTTTTCCCTTATTCATATAATTCTCTATTTCAAAAAAAAGAATAATTTATTAAGCATAATAACGAGTTCGAATGCTGTTTTTACTCAAGGCTTTTCAATGTCAGGACTTTTAACCGAAATACACCAATCTTCAGTATTAGTACCTGCTCTTCAATCCGAATGGTTAATGATGCACGTAACAATGATGATATTGGGTTATGCATCCCTTTTATGTGGATCATTATTATCAGCAGCACTTCTAGTGATTACATTTCGAAAAAGCATAAAAATTTTCTATCTTTTTTGTCAAAGTCAGTTTTTATTACACGATCCATTTACCTTTAGTAAAATTGAATACATCGGTGAAAGAAATAATCTTTTAAAAATAAAAAATTTTTTTTTCGGCAAGAATTATTACAGATCACAATTGGTTCAAGAATTGGATTATTGGAGTTATCGGGTTATTAGTTTAGGGTTTCTATTTTTAACCATAGGTATTCTTTCGGGAGCAGTATGGGCTAATGAAGCATGGGGATCGTATTGGAATTGGGACCCAAAAGAAACGTGGGCATTTATTACTTGGATCATATTCGCGATTTATTTACATACTCGAACAAATCAAAACTTGCAAGGAGAAAATTCGGCAATTGTAGCGTCTATGGGCTTTCTTATAATTTGGATATGCTATTTTGGGGTCAATTTATTTGGAGTAGGGTTGCATAGTTACGGTTCCTTTACTTTAATATATAATTAAAGTCACGAATGTATCTTACGACTACAACAGAGTATGTTACATAAAAAACCACATGGATAAGAACCGTATCCATGTGGTTTTTTATTTTCTTTACTTAAAAATAACTTCTAAATGATTTTTAAATCATAGCATTTTTAAGTTTAGTTATGAAAACCGTTTAGAAAAAAATTAGATATAATAATTTCTACCCTGTCAACCGACAGTGAAAAAATGAAATCTGGGTACATACCAATACTTAGGACGGGTAAAAAGAGAGAAATTGAAATAAACAACTCTCGTGGTCCTGAATCAAAAAAATAAGAATTTTGAGCATTAAAAAGCTTGTATCCATAGAACATCTGTCGTGACAGAGATAATGAATAAATAGGAGTTAATATGATTCCAATTGCCATTAGAAAAGTAATTAGCATTTTTAGCAGTAAAAAATATTTTTGGCTGGTAATTATTCCAAAAAAAACTACCAATTCAGCAACAAAACCACTCATACCCGGTAATGCAAGTGAAGCCATCGAAAAGCTACTGAACACCGTGAATACTTTTGGCATTGGGATAGCTATTGCGCCCATTTCGTCAAGATAAGCAAGACGTATTCTATCGTAAGCCGTCCCCGACAAGAAAAAGAGTGCAGCACCAATAAATCCATGAGATATTATTTGTAAAAGAGCTCCATTAAGTCCTGTATCACTTATCGAACCAATTCCTATAATTATAAAGCCCATATGAGATATAGACGAATACGCTACTCTTTTTTTTAAATTCCGTTGGCCAAGAGATGTTGAAGCCGCATAGATTATTTGGATTGTGCCCACTATTACTAACCAAGGGGAAAATAAATAATGGGCGTGAGAAAATAATTCCATATTGATACGAATCAACCCATATGCTCCCATTTTTAATAAGATTCCAGCTAAGAGCATACAAGTACTATAATGTGCTTCTCCATGGGTATCTGGTAACCATGTATGTAAAGGTATAATCGGTGATTTGACAGAAAAAGCAATAAAAAAACCAATATAGAATAGTATTTCTAAGGCCCCAGGATATGACTGGTTGGCCAATGTTTCAAAATTTAATGTTGGTTCATTAGAACCATATAAACCGATACACAGAATTCCCATTAATAGAAAAACGGAGCCTCCAGACGTGTACAAAATAAATTTTGTAGCCGAATACAGACGTTTCTTTCCTCCCCACATAGATAGAAGTAGATAAACAGGAATTAACTCTAACTCCCACATGATGAAAAAAAGTAAAAGGTCTCGAGAAGAAAATGATCCTATTTGCCCGCTGTACATTGCTAACATCAGGAAATTAAATAATCGAGAATCTCTAGTAACCGGCCAAGCCGATAAAGTAGCTAAAGTGGTGATGAATCCTGTTAGTAAAATGGGTCCTATAGAAAGTCCATCTATTCCTAATCTCCAATGGAAATCAAAAAAACTGACCCATTTAGAATCCTCCACTAATTGTATTAATGGATCATCTGGTTGGAAATGATAACAAAATGTATAGGCTATTAAAAGTAATTCTAAGACGCATATACAAATAGTATACCAACGAATGATCCTATTTCCCCTATGTGGAAAAAAGAAAATTAAGGAACCCGCAGATATTGGAAAAACTACAATTAGCGTTAACCAAGGAAAAAAATTCGTGGTAAAGACAAGATATACTTGGACCAGAAAAACCCGTGCTCATAATATTCTTATGAGCACAAATTTTGTCGGTAAAAAAATAATAAAATAAAATGGGTTATGGGTTCAAGTCTAGTTTTCTAGAGCGTATTAATAAGTTAGCCCCATACTGCGAGTTGTTTCATGCCATAAATAAACCCGAACACTCAAAAAATCTGTTGGACAGGCAGATTCGCATCTTTTACAACCAACGCAGTCTTCTGTTCTTGGGGCAGAAGCAATTTGTTTTGCTTTACATCCGTCCCAAGGTATCATTTCTAATACATCAGTTGGGCAAGCTCGGACACATTGAGTACATCCTATACATGTATCATAAATCTTTACTGAATGTGACATTGGATCTATGCATTTTTGAACGTTATAAGATTTCAATTTGGTAATCTTAGAAACAAACCATATATTTAGATACCAAACGAATCAACAAGTTATCAGAATTTTTCTAATCAATCTATTTCTGGATTGCTTTAGTAGACAAGGCCAAAATACTTTGATTTAGTCTATTTTTTTAACCAGGATCATACCTTAATGTAGCAACTATACGAATTCTCATTTCTTTATTTATTAATATTTAAATTTATATAATAAATACTACTTACTCAATAAATTGGATTCATTAATACGAGTTAATTTTCGATTACGATAAATTGCTGAAACAATAGCCGGTCCAATAGCTGCTTCAGCGGCTGCAATAGCTATAACAAAAATTGATAAGATTTCTCCCTTTAATTGACGATTATCAAAAAAATTAGAAAATGTTACAAAATTCATATTAACTGCATTCAGTATAAGTTCAAGACACATAAGGGCCCTAACCATATTTCGACTTGTGATCAATCCATAGATGCCTATACAAAATAAATAGGCACTCAAAACAAGTACATGTTCTAGCATTATTAAACAACTCCTTCGAAATCTCATGATTTTTAATCGAAATAAGAATTCAACCGATTCAATTGAATGACATATAACACATATTAAATTTTTTCATTGATGATTTTATTATTATTATTTTATTTACGAGCTACAGCAATTGCGCCTATTAAAGCAACTAAAAGAATTATTGAAATAAGTTCAAATGGAAGAAAAAAATCTCTTGATAAATGAATTCCAATTTGTTGACTATTAATTATCAAATCTTGCTCCACAATCTGGTTTGATCTTGTAGGCCAAAAAATTCCGTACCATGACGTATCTGGAATAGTAGTAATTAGCGAAATAAAAAGACTTGTAGACACCATCAAAGTAATTCCATCCCCAACTGTCCAAGAATTAAAATAGTTGGAATATTCTGAACCATTCATGAACATCACAGCAAAAATGATTAAAATATTTATAGCCCCTACGTAAATCAGTAGCTGCGCAGCAGCTACAAAGTAAGAACTCAATAAAATATAGACTAAGGATATACAAACCAAAACCAATCCCAACGAAAAAGCAGAAAAAATTGGATTGGGGAGTAATACGACCCCTAAACCCCCTAAGATCAGACTTGATCCCAGAAAGACTAAAATAAAATCTGGTATTGATTCAGGTAAATCCATTTAATTTAAAAAGATAGAAATAAAAGTATTTCATGACTTTATTGACCTGACCAGGAAAAAGAAAAAAGAGGAGACTCCACTTATTTTATGTTTATGATACGTCTTAATTAAATTAATTAAAACTAAACAAAAGTTGAATAGGTGTGGCTTGATGTAGATAGTGTTCTTGGGGCATTGTAATTAGATAATTAGACCAAAAAAAGGAATTTTAAAATCATTTTAAATGAAGATTTTAGCCAATATCTTGATTGATCAAACAAAACCTTATTTTTCAGGGGGTTTATACGTTTTTTATTTGAGGTGAATTCGAAATTGTTCGAATTGTGTAATCGTCAATTACTGATGTCGGTAACCGACCTAAAGCTATTTGATTATGATTCAATTCATGACGATCATAAGTCGAAAGTTCATATTCTTCAGTCATTGATAAACAATTTGTCGGACAATACTCGACACAATTCCCACAAAATATGCAGATTCCAAAATCAATACTGTAATTAAACAACCGTTTCTTTCGAATATTACTTTCCAATTTCCAATCTACAACGGGTAGATCGATAGGACATACACGAACACATACTTCACAAGCGATGCATTTATCAAATTCAAAATGGATGCGGCCCCGGAAGCGTTCCGATGTGATCGGTTTTTCATAAGGGTATTGAATAGTTATCGGTAAACGATTCACATGAGACAGAGTAATTGTGAAACCTTGACCTAGGTACCGAGCCGCTCGTATTGTTTGTTGACCATAATTAATTAACTCAGTTAACATAGGGAACATATCGTGAATATGTATAAATTAAAAATACGTGTTTCTTTCTCTTGTTTGAGAAAAGTCGTGAATAGAAATTACTCTAATACCTTAGAGCGAAAGAAGGTGAAACGAGGTTGTTAATAACAAATTACCTAGAGAAATAGGTAAAAGAAATTTCCAACCAAGATTTAATAGTTGGTCCATTCTGAGCCTTGGTAAAGTCCATCTTGTGACAATAGAAATGAACAAGAACAAGTAAGTTTTACCTAATGTAATAAAGATACTGATTATTGTTCCAAAGACTTTCCCCGGTTTATTTATGAAAAAAATGTCAGGAACAAATAGATAGGGAATCGAAAGATTCCAACCCCCAAAGTAAATAATTGTTACAAATAATGAAGAAACTAGTAGATTCAGATAAGAAGCAAGGTAAAATAAACCAAATTTGATGCCGGAATATTCGGTTTGATAACCGGCTACTAACTCTTCTTCTGCTTCTGGTAAATCAAAAGGTAATCTCTCACACTCGGCTAGAGCAGAAATCAAAAAAATGATAAATCCTATAGGTTGACGCCACAGATTCCACCCCCAAAAACCATATTTTGACTGCGCTTCAACTATATCAACTGTACTTGAACTGTTAGATAATTATAGTCGATCAGAACTCCACCGTTTTCATCGCTATTCCAAAACCGTACATGAGATTTTCACCTCATACGGCTACTCAAAGATCACAGCTAAATATAAGGACATTTCATTATTATTGATTTTTATATTTTGTAGGATAGAGTTAAAACTTATCCCAAGGTCCCGAATTAAATCGGCGGAATTCTGTTTGCTATATTTTTTTTATTGTTTAATATTAATTAAAAAATGCTTCGGAATTGATCTTATCTTTTTCTCGTATATTAAGGGATTTTACAAAAAGTAAAAGATTACTTCGTTCGTAATAGTTATTTTTTTTTAATCGACAGATAGGAGCATACTCTGAATCGGAATCGTGGGTAGTACTTCTTGATCATTTCTACCAATTAAAAGTCCCAATTCAAATTCCTTTTATGTATACAAACGTTCTCGCGGATAACTTAAAGAATCTTCATTACTAATTCTTTGTGTATCTTAGTCTTCCTAACCATCCACTCAATTTTGTTCAACCTGAATTTATTTTTTTATTTTTTAATATACCTAATACCTAGACTAATAGATAAAAAAATCTATCTTTTAAACCCGCTTCAAGAAGAGATAAATAAACAACCAATCTTGGGGTAAGGTCTTGGGGTAAATAGTCCCTACTATTTATGTTTCCTTTTACTTAATCCTTGTACATAGGAAATGAGAATCAATCTTTTACTGCAAAATTAAAAGCCGTTTTATTTCACCCATATAACTATTAACTTTTATTCATCAACTCGAATAATCAAAGAAAAAAAATATACAATCAACCTATTTAACTTGTTAACTTGATTTTCTTATTAGAATTATTAGAATTCAAAACTAAAGGGTAGTTGAAATCCTTTCTTTTACCGAATCGCACGTAGAGATATTGATAGTACACATAAAGTTAATGGTATTTCATAACTAATTGATTGAGCAGCGGCTCGTAGACCACCCAAAAAGGAATATTTATTATTTGATCCATATCCCGACATAAGAAGTCCAATGGGAGCAATGCTTGAAATAGCGATCCATAGAAAAACACCAATACTAAGATCGGCTAGAATAAGGTGATAGCCAAAAGGAATTACTGAATAACTTAGTAAAACTGCTACAACTGCGATGGATGGTCCGATACTGAATAAGCGAGTGTCCCCTCTAGATGGAAGAAGGTTCTCTTTGAAAAGCAATTTTGTACCATCTGCTAGAGCTTGAAGAATTCCTAAGGGGCCCGCGTATTCAGGTCCAATACGTTGTTGTATACCTGCGGATATTTCTCTTTCTAACCAAACAATTATGAGTACACCTATTATGATTCCTAATACAAGAGTAAAAATAGGGACAAACGTCCATATGATTCTATATACCCCTTTAAAATTGAGTAAGAAGTTAAATCTATAAAAAGAGTTGATAGCTTGTATTTCTGTTGTATCCATTATCATTTTAACGATCAATTTCTCCCATAATGATATCTATGCTCCCTAGTATCGTCATAATATCAGCCAATTTCATTCTTTTAACTAACTGAGGAAGGATTTGCAAATTGATAAAACCCGGCGGGCGTATTTTCCATCTCCAAGGAAAAAGACTCTGATCTCCTATTAGAAAAATTCCCAATTCGCCCTTTGGGGCTTCGACTCTCACATAAAGTTCTTGTTTCGACAATTCAAAGGTTGGAGAAGGTTTTTTACTAATAAATCGATATTCAAAATCATTCCAGTCGGTATCTTTTACTCTATCAAAACGTCGGATTTCTAAATTCTCATAGGGTCCCCCAGGAAGTCCTTCCAGAACCTGTTGTATAATTTTTAGGGATTCTGTCATTTCACCGATTCGTACTAAATAACGAGCTAATGAATCCCCTTCTTTTTGCCATTGAACTTCCCAATCCAATTCGTCGTAACATTCATAACGATCAACTTTACGAAGATCCCATTGGATTCCGGAAGCCCGTAACATTGGTCCTGATAAACCCCAATTTAATGCTTCTTTTCCACCAATAATACCTACATTCTCAACTCGTTCTAAAAAAATGGGATTACGCGTAATAAGTCTTTTATACTCGTTAACCCCTGTTAAAAAAAACTCACAAAAATCCAAACATTTATCTACCCAGCCATAAGGTAAATCAGCAGCTACTCCTCCGATACGAAAATAATTATGCATCATTCGCATACCTGTAGCAGCCTCGAATAGATCATAAATCAATTCTCTTTCTCGAAAAATATAGAAGAAAGGGGTTTGTGCGCCAATATCTGCCATAAAAGGCCCGAGCCATAACAAATGTGAAGCTAGACGACTCAACTCCAACATAATGACTCGGATATAACTAGCTCTTTTAGGTACTTGAATATTTCCTAACTGTTCGGGACCATTTACTGTTATTGCTTCTGTGAACATAGTCGCTAAATAATCCCAGCGAGTTACATAAGGTAAATATTGTAAAATTGTTCGATTTTCCGCGATTTTCTCCATCCCTCTATGTAAATAACCCAATATTGGTTCACAGTCAACAACATTTTCGCCATCTAGAGTAACGATGAGTCGAAGAACACCATGCATTGATGGGTGGTGAGGACCCATATTTACTATCATAAAGTCTTTTCTTGTATCTGGCCCAGTCATAAGTTTTTTATTTATTCATTCTTCCATGAATTGCTGAAAGTCAAAAGAAATTAATAAAAATAAAAAATTCGAATTAAAGAATAAAAAAGAATAACACTTAAAACAACATGAATTTTTCAATTAACCAATTTTTGTCTCTCGAATACTCAATTGACCAATTAATTCTTTATAACGTACTCTATTTTTTTGTGACAAATAAGCCAACAGCCGTTGACGTTTTCCTAAAATTTTTCGTAATCCTCTCTGAGATAAAAAATCTTTTTTGTGCAATTCTAAATGTGAAGTGAGCCTCCGTATCTTATTGGTAAAACTTAATATTTGAAATTCAACGGACCCTCTGTTTTCTTCTTTAGAGTTAATCGAAATCAATACATTTTTGATCATACAAGATTTTCCCTCTTCCAATTTTTTTAAGGATATGGATTTGACTGATGAATAAGAATAATGTTAGTAATTTTAGTGTGGTATATACAATAACTTAAATTTCTTTATCGAATAGGGATAGGATATAATATATATAGGAAAAGGGTGCTACCAACAACGTTTCAACTCGGAATACATATATATCCTTAACATACTGAAACGACTGCCATTATTTGTATCAAACCAATAGCGATTCATACAAGCTAAATCCTCTAATTGATAATTAGAGCAAGTCAAAAATTTGACTTTAATTAATTCATTCTTCTTTTTATCAAGATGCTTCTGTTTGTCAAAAAATTGACTACAGTTATTCACGATACAAAATCCTAAATTTTTATTCCTATTTTTGGAATTGAAATTTATTTTCATTCTAAACTCTCTACGATATTTATGAGGTAAAATGGTTTCAGGAGCAAGTAAATCAAAAAAATTCTTATCAATATCTGCTTGTTCTGGGTATCCTTGATTAGTTTTGTGCTTACTCTTATGAACCAATGAAATACATAAAGTTTGATAAAGAATAAACCGTCTATCGTTTTTTACAGACAAACGGGCGGGTTCGATAACTAATATCCCTTTTTTGATCAATTCTACAACACTTAAATTATTCTGAATTAACAGTATATCCAAGGTCATTTCTCTTCGCTGAACCGAAGATATAACAATTTTTCTTGGATTTAACAGTCTAAGCAGTAGACAATAGATTTTGATATTATTGATCATTCGTTGATTCAAAGCATCACCCCATCTCAATTGAAAAAGTAAATAACGTTTCAGCAATAAATTAAATTCTGCTTCTACTTTGCTTTTGTATTGTTTTTTTTTTTTACTCCTCGTTACTCTTGATCCTCCATAGTCTTCTTCAATATCTTTTTGATGATTTGTTGAAAAGTCGGATTCAAGATTTACCCGTTTTTGTACATCTGATCTAATATCTCTTTTGCTTGTTAGATTTTTTTTTTTAGACGGTATAAGCCATTTAACTTTTTTGTTCTCAATAATATTTTTATTTAGATCTCTTCGTAAAAGAAGCCCTTTACTTGGTATAACCCAAGGTTTCATTTTATATAGATTAGAAAGTATTAAAAATTCTGGGAAGAGCCAAAAGTCCAGGGTTGAGATGGGACACTTTCGTATTTCCTCATTCATTCCCGTCCAATCAAAAAAGGTTTTTGGGGGGTTTGGTGCCTTAATTTTAAGTTTTTTCGGAAGCGCGAGATAAAAAAGGGTTTTTTTAACAATTATTTGATAATTGTTAGTCTTAGTATTTTGATTACTCTTAGTATCGATCTTGATCCAGTATTCAATAGCGATTTTTTGTCTAAGATCAAAATGGAGAGTTTTCCAGTCAAAATATTTTCTATCACTCTTTCCTATATAATTAGTAATAGGACTCCTTTCCCATATATCAAAAAAGTTGTATTTATGCGTGTTTGAATTGAAATAACTACCTTGTTTTCTATTTACTTGTGTTTCAAAAGGTGATCCATAAACGGATAAGTCGCTTTTTTTTTGATTTTCAGAATTACTAGATTGATATGATAAAAGATCATATCGAGAGTTTTTTTTTAAATTGTCGTTTTTAGTCTGTAAGAACTGTAGGAAATAGGCTTCAACAGGATTTTGTTTTTTGAACGAGATTAATACATCTTTTTCATATGAATCCCTTTTCCAATTTTGAACCATAGGGTGTTGAGAAATTTTATTTCTCAACTCTTTGGGTAATAATCTAGATCTTCGAATCTTAGATAAATTATATTGATGGTGTCGTTTTAATTTCTTTACCCAGGTTTTCCAGTGATTTGTTCCATAATTGAAGGGTTTATTCTGATTTATCTGATTTAATTGCAAGTGAAATATCCCTTCAAAGGAATCCTTAAAAGGAATTCCGTAATCGTGATATTTAAAAACATATCTTAATTTATCCAAATTAATACCTTGAGTTTGTGATAAGTTGTAAAATACATATGCTTGTGACAAGTAGAATAAGTGGCAACATTTTTGTGAATTTATTTGATTCCTAATAGTATTAATTGACTTTTGTATAGTTGAAATAAAGTGAATTAGATTTTCGTTTTTTTTATTAATTCTTTCTTCATCTGCTTCATGAATATTTATGAATTTATTGATAAATTTGTTTGTTGAGTCGAGAAAGGGTTGTCTAATGAGTTTGAAAAGATTAATGATAGACAAAACAGGATTTATGTATATTCTTTCAAAAATAAAATTTGAAAATTCCAATCTTTTATCTTTATAAATTCTTTTGTTAGCACTAATATATATTCTTGTGTTTTTTTTTTTATCTTTTGTCATTCTTTCTATTTGATTCCGGATTGTGATTGCCCTAGCAGTTAGATTCTTATTTTTTTTTTCTGTCATTGTCCGGTTTGAAGATTGAATTTGACTAATCAATGATTCAGGAATTATCTCATTGATGCTTGTAGAGTCTTTGTTATTTTTCGTTTGATTCGATTTATAGACCTTGCTTACGCTAAAGAATAAGATTGGGTTTAATTTTGAAAATATTTTTTTTTCTATAAAAAATGAATTTTGTATAACCCAATTTTTTATTTGTTTTGAAACTAATTTCGTCTTTCCCTTTAAAGTTTTTCGAACTAAAAAATAGGTATTTTTCGATTTTCCAATCTTTGTTTCCAATTCCTTAAAAATAGGTTTAAAAAAGGAAGATCGTTGTCGAGGAGAACCAAAAGGAAGGTCCGTTTCCAGTCCCCAAACAGTTAA